TATCTCATCAACTACCCCATCTATCTATTACAAATTCATGAATCGTACCGTGGATTTTTCGATTCCATTTCAATATTTTTTCATGGAATGATTATTCCATCCTTTTTCTTCTTTGGATCATAACCAAATCTAAATTTCTCGAGTTATCAGAATCCATATCAAAATAAAGCCCTCGGTTATTCAACTTAGATAAAATAGTAATAGCTACACTAATTTGTATGCTACGAAATTTGGATGAGTCCAATCTGATTCAAAAGTATCCTATCTCTCTTTGTCCAAAAGGCGGGCAATTTGAGCAGAAGGTCCGCGTCTTTGTTTTTTTTTTTTAGAATGAGTCGTCTGTTTTTATGTTATTTTGTACTACAATTCCTTTGTTTGTGGGATTATTTTCCCCGAGGGATAATGAGAAGAATTATAGAATGGATTGCTAATTATGCCTAGATCTCGGATAAATGGAAATTTTATTGATAAGACCTCTTCAATTGTAGCCAATATTTTATTACGAATAATTCCGACAACTTTAGGAGAAAAAAAGGCATTTACCTATTACAGGGATGGTGTGATTTGATTCTTTTTTCTTGTTTTTTTTAGCCCTCACCCCAGTCTTAGAATAAAAAGACGTTGTTCGGACTAGAAAGAACCAAATTATGGAAAAACCTACGCTTGGTGAAGGTAAAGTTTGGGGATAGAACAATTCCTTCTGTCGTGTATCCTCGATTGATCCAGCCTCGGATACTTTAATTGTCGATTTTAGTATTGAACAAAAGGTTATACCTATAGGTTCTGTATTGCAGGTCCACTAGTACCAATAGGAGGCATAGGGGAAGAAGCACTACACCTAGGAATCAACAACACAAAAACTTTGTTATAAAATACCCTTTTCCTTATCGGTATTGGGACTAGCAAGAATGGTTGGGACAACAAACATCCATCTCGTTCGTACTTTGGATACCCGTATAACCATCAAAGATCGTTGAAGTGACTAATTCCTGGAAATAGTAGGCGTTGAGGACAAAGAAATCGTTGGAGTTATCATTTCTATCTAGCACTAATACGGTTGGTGTTAAGAAAAAACCTCTTGCGGGAAGGCTGGCTAGAGATTTCTTGTAAAAATACTAGCTCCTGTCAGTTCATAATGAGAATAGTGAAATTTTGATTCTATGGATTATTCCCCTTAGTATTATGCACAGAAGGGAGGAGCCGTATGAGATGAAAATCTCACGTACGGTTCTGGAACGGAGATTTTTTGAATAAAATGAACGACCGCAACGGATGTCGGCTCAATCCGAAGGAAATTATGCAGAAGCTTTACAGAATTATTATGAAGCTACGCGACCAGAAATCGATCCCTATGATCGAAGTTATATACTCTATAATATAGGCCTTATACACACAAGCAACGGAGAGCATACAAAGGCTTTAGAATATTATTTCCGGGCACTAGAACGAAACCCATTCTTACCACAAGCTTTTAATAATATGGCCGTGATCTGTCATTACGTGCGACTATCTCCACTATAGAAAGAAGGAAAAAAGAGCAAATTGACTAGTCAATACTAGAAAAAAATGGGCTTTCTACATATGCATCGTCCAAAGCAACGATTTGTATCAGCTGTAGAAATGAAAGAGACTTTCCAAAAATAGGAAAAAAGATACGGCCCACATACCATACTCTATGGATAAAGGATCTAATTGATAAAGAAAGCACCGTAAAGATCAATTATCGAGCTATCGGATCGATACACAGTTAAGAACTGCTTACTTATGTCATGATACGGGATATCAAGTTAGGAATCAACTTATGTAATAGAGTGGATCCACTAAAGTATTGAGCAGCGGTGTAGCATCAGATCCCAAAGATAGTAAGTTCTTTTTTCTTATGGAAAAAAGTCTTTTTCAAAGATTCTATATAAATTTCATATATGAAACCGAGATAGTTACCTTTCAGAAAATTCTAAGGATATAGGGTATATCCATGCTTCATGCTTCTGAAGGTGGGAGAAAAGAGAAAACTAATTATTGATCTAAATTAGAATTTGAAACTTATGTAATTAACTTCTTCTGGTTAACCCAAGAAAAAACAAATGGGATAGATTTCTCATAAATCTAATTCAGTTAGCATAGTGTAGATTAAGATGGGACCTCAAAAAGAATGGATTGCTGAGCCGTATGAGGTAGGAAACTCTCTAGTACGGTTCTAAGGGAAGGAATTGACCACCTATTCCGACCGGGGAGAACAGGCCATTCTACAGGGGGATTCTGAAATTGCGGAGGCTTGGTCCGATCAAGCTGCCGAGTATTGGAAACAAGCTATAGCGCTTACTCCAGGTAATTATATTGAAGCACATAATTGGTTAAAGATCACGGGGCGTTTCGAATAAGATCACTCTTTAATTTATTCAAATTGGTTGTTGGATCCATCAATCAAATAAAATGGATCATTATGTTATCATGATAAGATCCAATCAAGAATTTCATTATACCCCTTCCTTGTAAAAGT